AATAAATTTACCCTTTTTAATATTATTTCAAATATATTACATCTTTTTTTTTTCAAATATATGTTCTTAATGATTATATAGATAAATGTTATTAGTTAAATTCCGTATTAATTAATAAATTTGATTTTTTTTTTTTTAGACATATTAATAGATGGATATACTGTCTCAACTCTTATATTGTTGTTATAAATACATATATATTAAAAGATTTTTTTACTACTATATAAATAGAGATATATTATATAAAAGATTTATATATATATATATATCTACCGGTTATATATTATGTCAACCTTTAATAACGAAAAAAAACCCTAAAAAGGGTCGATTTTCGGAAAAGTTACTATTTAAAATTATTTTCAGGTAATACCATTCAAATTTTTGTGAGTAATAAGTGAAACAAAAAACTCAAAAAGAGATTAAAAAAAATAAATAAGGTGCCTGAATAAAGGGTTATTTTGATAGAATAAATTATGTGAGTACCCTCACCCTCATTATCGTAACTATTACCCTAGTTAGATTTAGAATAAAACCCATTTTTAGCTGCCCAACAAAACAGTTAAATACCCATTTAAAATAAACTATAGGATTTTCCTCTTAAAAAAGGCACCAAAATTTAGGGCTGTAAATTAGCACTTCACTAAGTTACCCCATAGTTAATTTTTCTTTGTACAAAGTAGTTCAGGGGATTTTTTTATATTTAATAGAATTAAACTATTCCTTAAAGTATCAAAAACCCTCGTACATCATATACTAAAATATAAAAATAAAAATTGTAAAGATAAGCTAATCAAGCTTTTAGGTTCATACCCCAAATATAAAGGTTGTAACCCTTTTCTTTTCAATTTTTTTTATTTATAAATTAGTATTTGTTTCCTCTCTATTTTTGGGAACTATGATTACAATTTCCTCTTACTCATGATTGGGGGCTTGAATAGGCCTAGAAATTAACCTTTTATCTTTTATCCCATTAATAAAAATCAAAAATAATTCCTATTCCTCTGAAGTTTCCATAAAATATTTCCTAATTCAAGCTTTGGCTTCATCTATTTTCTTATTTATAGTAATTTTAATAATTTCCCAAAGAAAAATAATAAATGAATCATATTTAATTAACTCTTCTATATTGATTATTTTAAATTCCACAATTTTAATAAAATTAGGAGCTGCGCCTTTTCACTTTTGATTTCCTGAAATTATTGAAGGAATAAACTGAAATAATAGATTAATTTTATTAACCTGACAAAAGATCGCCCCAATAGTGATCCTTTCCTATTCTATTGAGAATAATAGATTTATTATTATAATCATTTTGTTATCAACTTTCATTGGAAGAATCGGAGGACTGAATCAAATTAGCTTACGTAAAATTTTAGCTTATTCATCAATTAATCACATTGGATGAATATTAAGAACATTTCTTATTAATGAAATAATATGGGCCCTATACTTCCTAATTTATTCATTTATATCATTATCAATTATCACAATTTTTAATAAATTTAATTTATTTATATTAAAACAATTATTTAATATACTCAATACAAAAATTTTAATCAAATTTTTTATTATAATAAACTTACTCTCGCTAGGGGGTCTGCCACCTTTCTTAGGATTTTTACCTAAATGAATTATTATTCAAAATTTAAGCCTAAACCATTTTCTAACACTTATGTTTATAATTATAATAACACTAATTACATTATTTTTTTATTTACGAATTATATACTCTAGAATCATACTGTTTAATAACGAAATTAATTTTAGTAAAATAATTAATCAAATTAATTTTAATAGATTTACCATTAATTTATTATCATTTTTATCTATTAACGGATTAATCCTATATTCTATATTAATTAACTTTTATTAAAAGGATTTAAGTTAAAACAAACTCACAACCTTCAAAGTTGTAAATAAAGGAAGAGCTTTAAGCCTTAGAAAATAAATTTTATTGAAATATAAAATATCGGGAATAAGGCCCCTCTTTAAATTTGCAATTTAAAATTTTGAATAAACTACGATATTATATGTATTATAGTAAAAGAAATCATTTTTTCATAAATAAATTTACAGTTTATTGCCTAATCATTCAGCCATTTTACCGCAAAAATGATTATTCTCGACAAACCATAAGGATATTGGAACTCTTTACTTTTTATTTGGTGCTTGATCAGGTATGGTAGGGACATCACTAAGAATACTTATTCGAGCCGAATTGGGAAACCCGGGTTCTTTAATCGGAGATGACCAGATTTACAATGTTATTGTCACTGCACATGCTTTTATTATAATTTTTTTTATAGTTATACCTATTATAATTGGGGGGTTCGGAAATTGATTAGTCCCTTTAATACTAGGGGCCCCCGATATAGCCTTTCCCCGAATGAATAACATAAGCTTTTGACTTTTACCACCTTCTTTAACCCTCCTACTAATAAGCAGTATAGTCGAAAATGGAGCCGGTACAGGATGGACCGTTTACCCGCCCCTTTCTGCAGGTATTGCCCATGGTGGAGCATCAGTGGATCTGGTTATTTTTAGATTACATTTAGCGGGAATTTCATCAATTCTAGGGGCAGTAAATTTTATTACTACTATTATCAACATACGATCTGTGGGGATAACATTTGATCGTATACCTCTTTTTGTATGATCAGTAGGGATTACAGCCCTTCTCCTACTTTTATCACTACCGGTATTAGCCGGAGCTATTACTATACTATTAACAGATCGTAATTTAAATACTTCCTTTTTTGACCCGGCCGGTGGGGGTGACCCGATTCTTTACCAACACTTATTTTGATTTTTCGGACACCCTGAAGTTTATATTCTTATTTTACCTGGATTTGGAATAATTTCCCATATTATTAGACAAGAAAGAGGAAAAAAGGAGACTTTCGGGTCTTTAGGTATAATTTATGCAATATTAGCCATTGGTTTATTAGGATTTGTTGTCTGAGCTCACCACATATTTACTGTGGGTATGGATGTAGACACGCGGGCATATTTTACCTCAGCAACTATAATTATTGCGGTACCTACCGGAATTAAAATTTTTTCCTGATTAGCTACTCTTCATGGATCACAAATTTCGTATAGACCTTCATTGCTTTGAGCTTTGGGGTTTGTATTTTTATTCACTGTAGGGGGATTAACGGGGGTAGTCTTAGCTAATTCCTCTATTGATATTATTTTACATGACACTTATTATGTTGTTGCCCATTTTCACTATGTCCTATCAATAGGGGCCGTATTTGCTATTTTAGCAGGATTCATTCAATGATTCCCTCTTTTTACTGGCCTATCTTTAAATACCCAATTATTAAAAATTCAATTTATAGTAATATTTATAGGGGTAAATTTAACATTTTTCCCCCAACATTTTTTAGGCCTAAGAGGAATACCCCGCCGTTATTCCGATTACCCTGATGCCTATACATCTTGAAATGTAATTTCCTCAATTGGCTCTACAATCTCATTTATTGGAGTATTAATATTAATTTATATTATTTGAGAGGCTTTTATTACACAACGAAATGTAATTTTTTCCAATCATATACCATCATCAATTGAATGATATCAAAAATTACCCCCCGCTGAACACAGATACTCTGAATTACCTATATTATCTAATTTCTAATATGGCAGACTAGTGCAATGAATTTAAGCTTCATATATAAAGATTATCTTTTATTAGAACTATGGCAACTTGATCTAATTTAAATCTTCAAGATAGAGCTTCACCCTTAATAGAACAACTCACATTTTTTCATGACCACACCTTAATAATCTTAACCATAATTACTATTTTAGTAGGATATTTAATATTTTCCCTATTTTTTAATAAATATATTAATCGATTTTTATTAGAGGGACAAACAATTGAAGTAATTTGAACTATTTTACCAGCTATTATTCTAATTTTTATTGCACTCCCATCTTTACGACTTTTGTACTTATTAGATGAAATCAGAAATCCATGATTAACACTTAAATCTATTGGTCATCAATGATATTGAAGTTACGAATATTCAGATTTTAAAAAACTAGAGTTTGATTCATATATAATTCCAATAAATGAATTAATGGAAAACGGCTTTCGATTATTAGATGTAGATAACCGAGTAATCCTCCCATTTAATTCCCAAATTCGAATTATTGTATCAGCAATAGATGTTTTACACTCATGAACAATTCCATCTTTAGGGGTTAAAATTGATGCAACACCCGGTCGATTAAACCAAACAAATTTTTTTATAAATCGACCGGGATTATTCTATGGACAATGTTCAGAAATCTGTGGGGCTAACCACAGTTTTATGCCAATTGTAATTGAAAGAACCCCCACTAATATATTTATTAATTGAATTTCTAAAATAAGAGAAATTTCATTAGATGGCTGAAAGTAAGTATTGGTCTCTTAAACCAAATTATAGTAAATTCACAATTACTTCTAATGGAAAGAATTAGTTAATTCATAACATTAGAATGTCAAACTAAAATTATTAAACCTTAATATTCTTTAATTCCCCAAATAGCCCCAATAAATTGAATAATTTTATATATACTTTTTTCAGTAATTTTTATTACTTTTAATTTTTTAAATTATTATATGTTTCTAATTAATAAACAAATTAAAAATAATAATAACAAAATTAACTTTAAATCCATTAATTGAAAATGATAACAAATCTATTTTCCACATTTGATCCCTCAACAAATATCTTAAACCTCCCTTTAAACTGACTTAGAACTTTAACTGGGTTAATTATTATTCCCCTTTCTTTTTGATTTATTCCTTCTCGATTATCTATAATCTGAATTAAAATTTTAACTTTATTACATATAGAATTTAAAACTTTATTGGGAAATTTTAACCATAAAGGAAGAACTTTTATATTTATTTCACTATTTTCTTTAATTTTATTTAATAATTTCATAGGACTATTCCCATATATTTACACTAGATCAAGTCATATGTCTATAACTCTAAGATTAGCACTACCTATGTGAATGAGATTCATAATATTTGGATGAATTAATCACACACAACATATATTTGCCCACTTAGTGCCTCAAGGAACCCCCCCTATCTTAATACCTTTTATAGTATGTATTGAAACTATTAGAAATATTATTCGGCCAGGAACTTTAGCAGTTCGATTAGCAGCAAATATAATCGCAGGCCACCTTCTATTAACATTACTGGGAAATACTGGCCCAATAATAAATTATATAATATTAAATCTTTTAATTATTACACAAATTTTACTATTAACTTTAGAATTTGCCGTATCTATCATTCAGTCATATGTATTTGCTATTCTAAGAACTTTATATTCAAGAGAAGTTATTTAAAATTTAATGTCAACACATTCAAATCACCCTTTTCATTTAGTAGATTATAGTCCTTGACCTTTAACTGGGGCTCTAGGTACAATAATCCTAGTTTCTGGATTAGTTAAATGATTTCATCTTTTTAATATTAATTTATTAATTATTGGAATTTCAATTGTATTATTAACTATAATTCAATGATGACGGGATGTAACCCGAGAAGGGACTTTTCAAGGTCTCCACACATTCACAGTTACAATAGGATTACGGTGGGGAATAATTTTATTTATTACCTCTGAAGTATTCTTTTTTATCTCATTTTTTTGAGGTTTTTTTCATAGAAGTTTGGCCCCAACTATTGAATTAGGGGCTACATGACCCCCTATAGGAATTGTACCTTTTAATCCACTACAAATTCCCCTTTTAAATACTTTAATCCTTTTAACTTCAGGAATCACTGTTACATGGGCCCACCATAGATTAATAGAAAATAATTATAGACAAGCATTACAAGGACTATTTTTTACTGTAATTTTAGGAATTTATTTTTCTATTCTCCAAGCATTTGAATATATAGAATCCCCATTTACAATTGCTGATACAATTTATGGGTCCTCATTTTTCATAGCTACCGGATTCCACGGAATTCACGTAATTATTGGTACAACATTCCTATTAATTTGTTTATTCCGACATTATTTAAATCATTTCTCAGCAATTCATCATTTTGGATTTGAAGCCGCTGCCTGATACTGACATTTTGTAGATGTAGTTTGATTATTCCTATATATCTCCATTTACTGATGAGGGAGATAATTTATATAATATAACAAGTATATTTGACTTCCAATCAAATTGTCTAATTTTTTTTAGTATAAATAATTCTGATAATTTCGTTAATAGGAAGAATCATCCTAATTATTGCTCTAATTACTATATCCTTAGCAAGTATTTTATCTAAAAAAACTTTCATAGATCGGGAAAAAAACTCCCCATTTGAATGTGGGTTCGACCCTATTAATTCCTCTCGTCTTCCTTTTAGATTACAATTCTTTCTTATTGCAGTAATTTTTTTAATTTTTGATGTAGAAATTGCTTTATTGCTACCAATAATTACAATTTACAAAATATCAAATTTAAATTTTGTATTAATTACTAGATTCTTTTTCATTATTATTTTATTATTAGGCCTTTATCATGAATGAAATCAAGGGGCACTTAATTGAAAAACGTGGGATTATAGTTAAATCTAACATTTAGTTTGCATCTAAAAAATATTGAAAATAATCAATTTATCTCAAAATAAGAAGTAAAAATTACATTTAGTTTCGACCTAAAAATATGATGTCTTCATCCTTATTTATTAATTGAAGCCAAAATAGAGGCATATTACTGTTAATGATACAATTGAATTTAAATTCCAATTAAAGAGAAATGAAGATCAAGAAAAAGCTGCTAACTTTTTTCTTTAGCGGTTAAATTCCGTTTATTTCTCTATTTATATAGTTTAATCAAAACATTACATTTTCATTGTAAAAATAAAAGCTCTTTTTTATAAATATTTAAAGATTTAAAACAATCACCCCAATATCTTCAATATTGTACTCTTTATTAAGCTATTTAAATTAAATAATACATAAAATAAATAAAAATATAACTCAAATTACTATTAAAATTAAAAAAATTTTTATATTATTATTTTGAAAAAATTGAAATCTTATAGAATTTTTTATTAATTTTTCATAAATACCCTGTCCACCAAAATATTCGTTCCATCCCTGATCGAAATTTTTAAATAATTGATAACTTAATATTAAAGGAAAGTAATTAATAAAAAAAGTTGAAATATTGGGTAAAAATCATATAAACCCCATAAAAAACCCATAATTATAAAATAATAAAGATTTAGAAACTCAAGAAATTGAAAATTTAGAAATTTCATACCCTAATCATCCACCCACTAATCTCACTATTAAAGTTATTAGTTTTATTATTAAAGGTAAACAAATTATACATGGAGTAGGAAAAATTAATCATCTCAAAGAACTACCTCTAAAAATAACAAAAAATAACATTATTAATATACCTTTTAATATAACTCAACCAGAATCATTTAAAGAGTGTAAAGTAAAAAAATTAAAATCTCCTGTAATAGAATAATAACATAAACGAAATGAATAACATACAGTTAAACCGGTTGATAAAAAAAATAATATATACATTAACATATTTAAATTACTTATAGAAACCTGTTCTAAAATTAAGTCCTTCGAATAAAACCCGGCTAAAAAAGGTATTCCACATAAAGCTAAATTAGAAATATTTATTCTTATACAAGTTAAAGGTATATGAACTATTAAATTGCCCATTAAACGAATATCTTGTGTATCCCTTAAATTATGAATTATACAACCAGCACATATAAATAATAGGGCCTTAAATATAGCATGAGTTAAAAGATGAAAAAAAGCAAATTTATATCTACCCATAGCTAAAATTCTTATTATTAAACCTAATTGACTTAAAGTTGATAAAGCAATAATTTTTTTTAAATCAAATTCAAAATTTGCCCCTAATCCAGCTATAAATATAGTTAAAACCCCAATAAATAATATATATATGTGAACTAATTCACTTAAAACTACTCTAAAACGAATTAACAAATATACCCCGGCAGTTACTAATGTTGAAGAATGAACTAAAGCAGAAACAGGTGTAGGAGCTGCTATAGCAGCTGGTAATCATGAAGAAAAAGGAATTTGAGCTCTCTTAGTTATAGCAGCCAATATTACCAAAATTGAAATAATTTGTATATAAAAATCATTTTTTATAAAATCCATATAATAAATATAATTTCAACTACCAAAATTTAATATTCAAGCAATAGCAAGAAGTAATATCACATCCCCAATACGATTTATAAGGGCTGTAATTATCCCAGCATTATAAGATTTAACGTTTTGATAATAAATTACTAAACAATAAGAGACCAACCCCAAACCATCCCAACCTAATAAAATTCTAATTAAATTAGGTCTAATAATTAATAACATTATAGAAAAAACAAACATTAAAACTAATATAATAAAACGATTAATATTTAAATCCCCCTCTATGTACTCTTTACTATAAAAAATTACTATAGAAGAAATAAAAAGAACAAATCTCATAAATATTAAAGATATTCAATCCAATAATATTCTTATAACTAAAGAGTTAGAATTTAGTGACAATAATTCCCATTCAATAATTAACGTTAAATCCATTAATAAAAAATTCAATCTAAATACAAATAAAGTTAAACTAAAAATTAAAAGACAAAAAAAACCAACTAAACAAATTGAAATACTAAAAATAATTTAAGGTAAATTAATTACATCATTGACACCACAAATCAAAGTTTTATTTTAAACTACTTAAATATAACCATAACATAAATAAACTTCTTTTAACAATCAATAAATTTAAAGGAAATCAATGTAAAAATAATAATAAATATTCCCGAATATACCCTGATCTACTACTAAATTTACCAGAATAAATTTTACCGTGTTGACTAAAAGAATATAAATACAATGTATATACAGCTCTAAAAAAAGATAAAAATATAAGAAAAAATATTGTTAATCAAGTTCAAGATATTAATCTATTTAATAAAGCAATTTCACCTAATAAATTTAAAGAAGGGGGGGCTGCTATATTTCTAGATCTCAATAAAAATCACCATAAAGTTATTCTAGGTATTAAATTAATTAATCCCTTATTAATAAATATAGATCGACTATGAAACCGCTCATATGAAATATTAGCTAAACAAAATAAACCCGAAGAGCACAAACCATGGGCAATTATTATTCTATAAGAACCACAAAATCCCCAATAATTTAATGTTATAATTCCCCCCAATACTAATCCCATATGGGCCACTGAAGAATAAGCAATTAAAATCTTTAAATCAGTTTGACGTAAACAAATTAATCTAATTAAAAACCCCCCTACCAATCTAATTCTGATAAATAAAAATGAAGAACACTTCCCCATAAAAACAAATAAATTTATCACTCGCAATAAACCGTAACCCCCCAATTTTAATAAAATTCCAGCTAAAATTATAGATCCAGATACGGGCGCTTCTACGTGAGCTTTAGGTAATCACAAATGAACTAAATATATGGGTATTTTAACTAAAAAAGCCAAAATTATTCTTATAAATATATAGACATTAAAATAATAAAAATCATTAAAAAAAAAATAATTTAATCTTATATAATAATTATAATAATAAAAGATCCCAATTATCATGGGTAAAGAAGCAAACAAAGTATAAAATAATAAATAAATACCGGCCTGGAGACGTTCAGGTTGATATCCCCACCCCATAATTAAAAATAAAGTGGGAATCAAACTTCTCTCAAAAAATAAATAAAATAAAAATAAATTTATTGAACTAAAAGTACAATATAATAAAATTATTAAAATTAATAAAAAAAATAAAAATAATTTATAAAAATTTTTTAAAAAATAAATTCTTCCTCTAGCTATAATTATCAAAGAACAAATTCAAAAACTTAACAAAATTAAACCAAAAGAGAGAAGATCACAACCTAAAAAATAACTAATATTTATCCAAATAGAATTGAAACCCCCCATAAACATAAAAATAAAAGTTATAAATATAAAAATAAACTGAAAGTTTCAAAATCTACAATTAATAAAACATATAGGAATCGTAAACAATATCATTATTAATAATTTTAACATAAATTTATAGAAAAAAAATAATCGTTTCCATGGGTTCGAATTAAACTAACTAAAATAGATAGCCCTAATACTCTTTCACAAACACAAAATACTAAAAATATCATACTAAAATAATACTCATAATCAAAATAGGATAAAAATAAAAACAAAAGAATATATAAAGATAAAATAATAAATTCCATACTTATTAATATTAATAATAAATGCTTTCGTTTAGAAGAAAAAACTAATAATCCAGAAAAAAATATAAATACAAAAATCAAATTATTTAATATAAATAAAATTAGTTTTAATAATTTAAGTAAAATATTGGTCTTGTAAATCAAAAATAAGAAATAATCTTTTAAAACTTCAAAGAAAGAGATTTACCTCTATCATTAATCTCCAAAATTAATATTTTTATAAACTATTCTTTGTATTATAATAACATGTATAATTATTAATATATCTATAACAATAATTTTTTTGTTCTTAAATCATCCCATATCAATAGGATTAATTTTAATAATTCAAACCATAACTATCGCCCTAATTACTGGTTTCTACTCATTATCTTTATGATTTTCCTACATTTTATTTCTAATTATATTAGGAGGTATATTAATTTTATTTATATATATAACAAGTTTAGCCTCAAATGAAAAATTTAAATTTTCTAAAAAACTAACTATAATTATAATAATTATAGTATTAATATTAGTAATAATTAGTATAATAAATGAAAACCCAATTTACCTATTTATTAAAACCCCACAAACTTTAGAATTTATAAATGAAATTATTATAATAAAAAATGAAAATATTAATTCATTAATAATAATATATAATAAACCAAATTTTTTAATCACAATTATAATAATTAATTATTTATTTTTAACTCTAGTAGCTGTAGTAAAAATTACTCAATCTAATCAGGGACCCTTACGACAAAAATTCTAATGAATAAACCTATACGAACTACTCATCCCATATTTAAAATTATAAATAACGCTTTAATTGATTTACCTTCACCCTCAAATATTTCCCTATGATGAAATTTTGGATCTTTATTAGGACTTTGTTTAACGATTCAATTAATTACAGGTATTTTTTTATCTATACATTATTGTGCTAATATCGAACTAGCTTTTGATAGAGTTAACCATATTTGTCGAGATGTAAATTATGGGTGGCTTATACGCACTCTTCATGCCAATGGGGCATCTTTTTTTTTTATTTGTATTTATCTTCATATTGGACGAGGTATATACTACGGATCATATAAACTAACCCATACATGAATAATCGGGGTAATTATCTTATTTATAGTAATAGGAACTGCATTTATAGGGTATGTTCTACCATGAGGTCAAATATCATTTTGAGGGGCAACAGTTATTACTAATTTACTATCCGCTATCCCATATTTAGGAACAATATTAGTTCAATGAGTTTGAGGGGGATTCGCTGTTGATAATGCAACTCTTACCCGATTTTATTCTATTCATTTTATACTACCATTTATAATTATTGCCATAGTAATAATCCATTTATTATTTTTACATCAAACAGGATCTAATAACCCCCTTGGAACTAATAGAAACATTGATAAAATCCCATTCCACCCATACTTTACTTTTAAAGATATAGCAGGATTTATCATTATATTAATAATATTAACCTCTTTAACATTAATAAACCCCTATTTTTTAGGAGACCCTGATAATTTTATCCCAGCTAACCCTTTAGTAACCCCTATTCACATCCAACCAGAATGATATTTTTTATTTGCATATGCAATCCTTCGTTCCATTCCAAATAAACTAGGGGGAGTGATAGCTTTAGTTTTTTCTATTTTAATTTTAATAATTATACCCTTTTCTTATAATTCAAAATTTCAAAGAATAAAATTTTACCCAATTAATCAAATTTTATTTTGAACTTTTGTTACTATTGTAATTCTATTAACTTGAATCGGAATACGAACAGTTGAAGAACCCTATATTATTACTGGACAAATTTTAACAGTTTTATATTTCTCTTATTTTATTATTAACCCAATTACCTTTAAACTATGAGATAAATTAATATATTAGTTAATGAACTTGAATAAGTATATGTTTTGAAAACATAATATAGTGGTAAATACCCCTATTAACTTTACTAAAAATAATTCACTAAATTATTAAAGAATATAAAAAAATCCTTAAACCAACATATAAAATTAAAAAATTTAAAGAAATTGGTAAAAAACTTTTTCATGCTAAATACATTAATTTATCATAACGAAAACGGGGTAATGTACCCCGCACTCAAATAAATACAAAAGAAATAAAAACTAATTCCAAATAAAAAATTAATGAAAATAAATTTCTACCTAAAAAAATTACTCTGAATAATATTCTTATAAATAAAATTCTTGAATATTCTGATAAAAAAATTAAAGCAAAACCCCCTCTTCTATATTCTACATTAAAACCAGAAACTAATTCAGACTCACCTTCTGCAAAATCAAAAGGAGTTCGATTTGTTTCAGCTAATCTAGAAACAAATCAAATAAAACCTAAAGGAATAGACACAAAAATTATTCACACATACTCCTGATATTTATAAAAATCTATTAAACTAAAACCCCCAATTATAATTATAAAAGATATAAAAATCAAAGCCAAACTAACCTCATAAGAAATAGTTTGAGCAACCGCACGTATACCCCCCAATATAGAATATCTTGAATTAGATGATCAACCAGCAATTATAACGGTATAAACACCCAATCTAGTAATACATAAAAAAAATATTATTCTCAAATTAAATATAAATAATCCCATTAAATATGGTATAGTAACCCATAATAATAATGATAAAAATAAACTCATTACCGGAGAATAATAATACATAATATAATTAGACAATAAAGGAAAAGTCTGTTCTTTAGAAAATAATTTAATAGCATCTCTAAAGGGCTGAGGTACTCCTATAAATCCTACTTTATTAGGACCTTTACGAATTTGAATATAACCTAAAACTTTTCGCTCCAATAAAGTTAAAAAAGCAACACCAATTAAAACACAAATAATCAACAAAATTATACAAATTAAACTTATTAATAAATCTTTGTAAAACAATATTACCTGTAAAATAATCACATTAATGAATTCTAAATTCAACGCACTAATCTGCCAAAGTAATAATATTAATCAAAATATAAATATATATATATTTTATATTTGGTCCTTTCGTACTAAAATATATTAATTAAATAAAGATAGAAACCGACCTGGCTTACACCGGTCTGAACTCAGATCATGTAAAAATTTAATGGTCGAACAGACCAAAAATTTGAACTTCTACACCCAAAATAATTTTTAATCCAACATCGAGGTCGCAAACTTTTTTATCGATATGAACTCTCTAAAAAAATTACGCTGTTATCCCTAAGGTAACTTAATCTTATAATCAATAACAAGGATCAAATAATCAATAATTTTTGTCAATAATTAAAAAGAATTTTTTTAATCTTTTTATTACCCCAATAAAATAATAAAAATTATAATAAATAAAAAAATCTTTAATAAAACTATAAAATTCATTATAAAGATCTATAGGGTCTTCTCGTCTTTTAATATTATTTAAGCTTTTTAACTTAAAAATTAAATTCTATTAATTATATAGAGACAGATTTTATCTCGTCCAACCATTCATACAAGCTTTTAATTAAAAAACTAATGATTATGCTACCTTTGCACAGTCAAAATACTGCGGCCATTTAAAAATTTCAGTGGGCAGGTTAGACCTTAAATTCAATTTTCTAAAGGACATGTTTTTGTTAAACAGGCGAATAAAAATTTTGCCGAATTCCTTTATATAATCTTTATTATTAAATAATCTAAACATTTTACAATATACTAATTATATCATTATATCTAATATTAAAAAATTAAATAAAATTTATTTATAAAATTCTAAATATATATAAAATAAGAAACAAATAAAAACTAATTATAACAAATTATAAATAAAAAATATTTCTAAACCTATAAATTTTTACAAAAATAATATTATTATAGAAATTTAATTAAAAGCTAATCCCTTTAAATATTATTAATTTTATTTTTTAACTAAATTAAATTAACTAAAAAAAATTAAATTAACTGAATTAAATTCATTTCTAAATAAACCAGATATATTTAAGACCGAATAACTTTTCATTACTAATAAGAAATTGTAAATATTTTTTCAACAATAAAAAACATATCTTATTCTCTCTCTTAAAATCGGGAAAATAAAGTTTTATTACAATTATTTAATAAACCCTGATACACAAGGTACAAAAAATTAATTCTACTTTTTTAAAAATAAAATTTTAATTAAAATTTCTTTTACAATACTAATATACTATAATACCAATAATTATTTCTATAAACTATACTAAAAAAATTTATTAATAAAATTATTTTTATTAAAATAAAAATATATAATAATTTATTAATTTCAAATTATATCGATTTGCACGACTTCTATTTAATGTAAATAAATTGCTTAACTCTTAAGCTTTAACTCGTCATTCTAGATACACTTTCCAGTACATCTACTATGTTACGACTTATCTTATTTTATAATAAGAGCGACGGGCGATATGTACACATTTTAGAGCTAAAATCATAAAATTAATCAAAATTTTATTACTATCAAATCCTCCTTCTTAAAAAATTTTTATATTTTAATTCGTTTAAATAAATTTATTGTAACCCATTTCTTCTTAACTATAAACTGCACCTTGATCTGATTTATTTTTTAATATAAAAAATTAAATATTAAAATTCTTTTAAAATACTTAATAACGACGATATACAAATTAATAAATTAAGTAAAGATTATCGTGGACTATCAATTATAGAACAGGTTCCTCTGAATAGACTAAAATACCGCCAAAATCTTTAAATTTCAAGATCATAACTAATACTAATTTAATGATTATTAATTTACATTCAAAATAATAGGGTATCTAATCCTAGTTTATAATTTAAATTTTATAAAATCAAACAATATATTAATAAATATTTTAAATTTTAAATTTCACTTTATAAATTTAATTTTAATTAAAATAAATTCTTCTAATTATCAATCAATAAAATTTATTTACATTTTTTGTATAACCGCAACTGCTGGCACAAATTTTGTCAATATTATTAATTTTTTCATAATTCATAATTTCTTAAATTATTAAAACTTTATACTGCGAATAAAATAATAAAATTACTTATTTAAAAAAATTTTATAAACCCACTTTAATTTACATGTAAATAAAAAATTCAATAAATTTATAAGCTAAAATTAAACTTTTATTTCAATTTTCAAAATAGCTATTTAAAATTAAATTTATATTTATATTAATCTTTTTATAAAAAATAAACTATTTAATAATTCACTAATCTTAATATAATTCAATATTTTTTAAAAATAAAAGTAACATCTTATTTTAATAGAGATTAAAAACTAAATAAAGCAATTTCTATAGATTAATTAATTACCCTTAATTAAACAATTTAAAAATTTATTTATATTTACAAAAATTTTTTTATATTTATATTGCAAATTTAAAAAACTTATTTAATTTATAAAAATTGTTGATTTCCCTAATAAAAAAAAAAAAATTACTAAAAAAAATTGCTTTTTTTCATTTTTTTTTTTTCAAAAAAATTTGAGGAATAAAAAAATAGTCCTAATTTAATCAGTCAATTATTTTTAATAGTTAATAGTAATATAAAAACTTTTAAATATTTTAATTATAAATACTTATAATTAAATTAATAAAAAATAATTAAAAATTATTATAAATTAATAATTTGTATAATAATTTAATATAAATATAAAAAAATAACATAAATAATAATATAAATAATCAATAAAATATAAGAATTAATTTTAGTAATATAAATTTAACATGATATATACATCTTAATAAAAGATAAAAACTATGTGTATATAAAAATATCTATCCCACTTTTTTTTTTTTCAATAATTATTTTTTAATCTATAAAATAGAGAATTTTCATTAAATATTTATTAATATATAAATATTAATAAATAATTTAATTTAATATATATATAGGTATAAATACTAGGAAATCTTTATATAATATAGATAATATATATATATATAAATAATATATTATTTATAAATATAGTTATATGTATACATTAAAATATTTATATATATATAATAATATATATTATATAT